ATATCCAACAATAGCTTCCATTGAGTGAATAATAGATCCAGATCCTAAAAACAACAATGCTTTCGAATAAGCATGAGTAATCAAATGAAATAAAGCAGCTCGATAAGAACCCATACCTAAAGCTAACATCATATAACCCAATTGAGACATTGTAGAATAAGCTAAACCTCGCTTAATATCTTTTTGAGCAAGAGCTAAAGTAGCTCCTAAAAATAATGTTATTATACCTATCAAAGATATTATATTTAATATATAAGGGATAACTATAAAAAGAGGAAGAAGCCTAGCTACAAGAAAAATTCCTGCTGCTACCATGGTAGCAGCATGTATAAGAGCGGAAATAGGGGTAGGCCCTTCCATGGCATCGGGTAACCAGACATGAAGGGGAAATTGGGCAGATTTAGCAACTGCGCCGGCAAATAATAGGAAGGCACAGAAAGTAACAAATAAGGGATTAACTTCATTATTAGAAACTAAATTATTGAATATTTCAAACAAATCCTGAAATTCAAAACTACCTGTTATCCAATAAAAACCTAAAATTCCTAATAATAACCCCAAATCCCCAACACGATTAGTTACAAACGCTTTTTGACAAGCATTCGCCGCACTGGGTCGAGTGAACCAAAAACCGATTAATAGATAAGAACACATTCCAACCAATTCCCAAAAAATATAAATTTGTATTAGATTAGAACTAGTAACTAATCCCAACATTGAAGTATTGAAAAAACTCATATAAGCAAAAAATCTCACATATCCTCGATCATGAGACATATAATTGTCACTATAAATAAGGACCATAACCCCAACACTAGTGATTAAGATTGACATAATAGAAGTCAGTGGATCAACCAAGGAGCCGAACTCTAACGAAAAATCATTATTGATGGTCCAAGACCATATATATTGATAGATGGAGTTGTTATTTACTTGCTGAATAACTAAATGGGCTGAAAAAACCATAACTATACTTAATAATAAAACACTCGGAAAAGCCCACATACGGCGAAGATTTTTAGTTGCCGTTGGAAAAAGTAGAAGTCCTGCTCCTATTAACATAGGAACTGGAAGTGGAATGAACGGTATGATCCATGAATATTGATATGTATATTCCATATAAAAATAAATAAAAAAAATTATCTTAATTAATTGTTTCTGATTCACTAGTTCTTAATTTCTTTTCTTTTGAAAGCGGTCGATTAATAAAAAAATTAAGATTAAGATATATAAAATAAAACTTAAATATCATTTTATTTTCCAGCCTTAATTATTTTGGAATCTTTCCGAACTACTTCAAATATTTCAAATGAAGATGAAGAATTGGGGTTAGTCAAATGATATAAACAAGTTACGAGCGAAAAAAAAAATATGTACTTGATTTATTATGATTTATTATTAATATTGAATTGTTAATATGAAATTCAAATTGTTAAATAAAATTTTATCAAGATAAAAACGAAAAATTGCAATTTGGATCTAATTGTTACGTATTACAATTTACAATAATTTATTTATATTTATAGAGCAAGGCTAAATAATGACAACAAAAAGGTAGTTAATAGGAATCATAGGGCCCCCTAACTTGGTTCATAAAACCAATTTCCCATAAATAAAAAAACCCATTTATTGCAATTTGGTTCGGTTATTCACAATCATTAACGGATTTTTTTTTTATTAAGTTTTTTATTAAGCAGGAGAGGTATTGAGTTTTTAAACCTTTCCGTGTATTTTATTACATGTAAGAATGTAACATGACAAAAATAGAAAGTAAAGACCCCCAACCCTTTTTGTTTTTGATTTTATCAACCTCAATCTATTCTATTTGGCATAGTCAATCTTATTGTTTTTAGTAATATTTTAAACAATTTTTCCAAACACTTTTTATAATGAGGGGAGTTCTGTTTTTAGAACAGCTAGCTAGAGATATAGTAAAGAACAATTGATTTTGAACAATAGATGTCTTTCACATCCAACCGATGAACCGATTCTAATTTAAAAATGGCAGTTCCAAAAAAGCGCACCTCTAGTTCAAAAAAACGTATTCGTAAAAATATTTGGAAAAGGAAAGGCTATTGGGCAGCATTGAAAGCTTTTTCATTAGCGAAATCTCTTTCTACTGGTAACTCAAAAAGTTTTTTTTGTGTGACAAATAAATAATCAAACAATAAACTAAATAATGTGAATCGGTCTAATTCAAAAAACAGTCTAATTTTTGTTCTAATTTATTTAGCAAGCTTTTTATAAAATTTCGAAGTTATCAAGACACTCTAAATAATATTAATCTAATAATAATGGATAATAATTTAAATTACTATTTGATTTTTATAAAAAAAAAACTATTTCCATTCTCTAATGTTTTAACCTGATCAATAACAATATAAAATGGAATTCATTTTTTTTTTTTTTTTAGTAGAAATTTGAATTCGGTTGTCTACCGAATTTTAAAAATGAATGGTATTCTTTTGTTTTAAAAAGGAATAAACGCAAGCACAAGGTTTCACCTTTTGGTATGTTTTATCATTTTCAAGATGGGGATTCTCACCTTCCCCATCGACTTGACTCGACAATCAATTTATTTTTTAGTTCTAGCCATGGATTAAAGTCCAAATTATCTAGTTACAAACGTCCATTTTATTTTCAGGAGACCAACCTTAAAGTAATAAACTACGAAATGAACAACCCCGTTTTAGTTAAGTTAAAAAAACGGATACTTTAAAATATTTAAAATATAAAAAAAATAAAAAGATAAGATTATAAGAATAATTTATCTTATTAATAAAAACGTTTAGATTAAATGCCTAATTTTGAAACAATTTTTTTTTTTAGAAAACATTCAATTAATGACTAAAAAAAATGGAATTAACCCCCCTCCAATCTCGACGATTTAATAAAAATAGGTTATTATGATTTCGAATAAGCCGCTATGGTGAAATCGGTAGACACGCTGCTCTTAGGAAGCAGTGCTAGAGCATCTCGGTTCGAGTCCGAGTGGCGGCATGGCTTTTTTTTTTTCTAAAAGAGTAAGCCCTATAATGAATTCAATTCCCTATTTCAATTCCTATAATTGAGGCCTCCCTTTTAATAAAATTTATGATATTTTCAACCTTAGAGCGTATATTAACTCATATATCCTTTTCGATCATTTCAATTGTAATTACAATTCATTTAATAACTTTATTCGTCGATGAAATCGTAGGACTATATGATTCATCAGAAAAGGGCATGATAGCTACTTTTTTCTGCATAACCGGATTATTAGTTAGTCGTTGGATTTTTTTGGGGCATTTACCGTTAAGCGATTTATATGAATCATTAATTTTTCTGTCGTGGGGTTTTTCCATTATTCATATGATTCCGTATTTTAAAAAACATAAAAACCATTTAAGCGCAATAACGGCGCCAAGTGTTATTTTTACCCAGGGTTTTGCTACTTCAGGTCTTTTAAATGAAATGCATCAATCCGCAATATTAGTACCGGCTCTCCAATCGCATTGGTTAATGATGCACGTAAGTATGATGGTGTTGGGCTATGCAGCTCTTTTGTGTGGATCATTATTATCATTAGCTCTTCTAGTCATTACATTTCGAAAATTCCTAAGGGTTTTTAGTCAAAGCAAGAGTTTATTAACTGAGCCATTTTCCTTTGGTGCGATTCAATACGTGAATGAAAGAAACAATGTGTTAAAAAACACTTCTTTGATTTCTTCTCAAAATTATTACAGATATCAATTAATTCAACAATTGGATCGGTGGAGTTATCGTATTATTAGTTTAGGATTTATCCTTTTAACCATAGGTATTCTTTCGGGAGCAGTGTGGGCTAATGAAGCATGGGGATCCTATTGGAATTGGGATCCAAAAGAGACTTGGGCCTTTATTACTTGGACTATATTTGCGATTTATTTACATATTCGAACAAATAAAAGTTATGAAACCGAAAATTCTGCAATTGTGGCCTCAATGGGCTTTCTTATAATTTGGATATGCTATTTTGGGGTTAATCTATTAGGAATAGGGTTGCATAGTTATGGTTCATTTACATTACCATCTAATTTAATTGAATAAAGTACTTGATAACCAGAAGCCTAGGGCAGCATACGTATAGATATGAAACCCTTATGTAAACCATCAAGAACCATTTGAATCATTTCATTTCCATTACTTGATTCAAATGGTTCTCAAAATGTTAAAAATTTCTGGTTATATAGTTATAATAGAATTCCAATTTTTTTTATTTAACTTAAAAGCAGAAAAAGACTTTTTTTGTCCAATGAACGATTTTTAAAGTTATCGGATTTTTTATTTTAGTTTATTGACAAAAACTATCTATAAAAAAAATTTGATAGAATAGCTTCGACCTTGTCAACTGATAATGAGAAAACGAAATCGGGATAAATACCAATACCTATTACAGGTAAAAGGATAGAAATCGAAATAAATAACTCGCGCGGCCCAGAATCAAAAAAATAAGAATTTGGGGCATTAAAAAGCTTGTATCCATAGAACATCTGGCGTAACATAGATAATGAATAAATAGGAGTTAATATCATTCCAATTGCCATTACAAAAGTAATTAATATTTTTGTCATTAAAAGGTATTTTTGGCTAGTAAGTATTCCAAAAAAAACTACCAATTCGGCAACAAAACCGCTCATGCCCGGTAATGCAAGCGAAGCCATTGATAAAATACTGAAAGTCGTGAATATTTTTGGAATTGAGATAGCCATTCCGCCCATTTCGTCGAGATAAACAAGTCGTATTCTATCATAACTCGTTCCGGCCAAGAAAAAAAGTGCAGCGCCAATAAATCCGTGAGAAATTATTTGTAAAACGGCCCCGTTGAGCCCTGTATCGCTTATAGAACCAATTCCTATAATTATGAAACCCATATGAGATACAGAAGAATAGGCTATTCTTTTTTTTAAATTACGCTGACCAGGAGATGTTAAAGCTGCATAGATAATTTGAATTGTGCCTACTATCATCAACCAGGGAGAAAATATAGAATGGGCGTGGGGTAATAATTCCATGTTGATCCGAACCAACCCATATGCTCCCATTTTTAATAAGATTCCGGCTAAAAGCATACAAGTACTATAATGTGCCTCTCCATGGGTGTCTGGTAACCATGTGTGTAGGGGTATGATCGGTAATTTGACAGCAAAGGCAATAAGAAATCCAATATAAAATATTATTTCCAGTGCTACAGGATACGATTGATTAGCTGATGTTTCAAAATTTAATGTCGGTTCATTGGAGCCGTATAAACCAATACCTAGAACTCCTATTAACAAAAAAACGGAACCCCCAGCAGTGTACAAAATAAATTTTGTAGCTGAATACAAACGTTTCTTTCCACCCCACATGGATAGAAGTAGATAAACGGGAATTAATTCTAACTCCCACATGATGAAAAAAAGTAAAAGGTCTTGAGAAGAAAATGGTCCTATTTGACCGCTATACATTGCTAACATTAGGAAATGGAATAGTCGGGAATCTCGAGTAACGGGCCAAGCCGCTAAAGTAGCTAAAGTTGTGATAAATCCTGTCAGTAAAATGGGTCCTATAGAAATTCCGTCTATTCCCAATCTCCAGTAAAAATCAAAAAAACCGATCCATTTATAATTTTCCGTTAGTTGCATTAACGGATCATCCAATTGGAAACGATAACCGAATGCATAGGTTGTTAAAAGGAGTTCCAATATGCATATACATATTGTATACCACCTTATTACCTTATTTCCTCTATGAGGAAGAAAGAAAATTAAGGAGCCCGCGAATATTGGCAAAACTACAACTAGCGTTAACCAAGGAAAATTATTCATAGTAAAAACAAAATAAACTTGGACCAGAAAAACCCGTGCCCGAAATAAATATATTTTGAGCGCGGGTTTTTGTCGGTAAAGGTAAAAAAATCAAATGTATTCGAGTAGGGTTTTCTGGAACGTATTAATAAGCTAGACCCATACTTCGAGTTGTTTCATGCCATAAATAAACGCGAACACTCAAGAAATCCGTTGGACAGGCGGATTCACATCTCTTACAACCGACACAGTCCTCTGTTCTTGGAGCAGAAGCAATTTGCTTAGCTTTACATCCGTCCCAAGGTATCATTTCTAATACATCAGTTGGGCAGGCTCGCACACATTGAGTACACCCTATACACGTATCATAAATCTTTACTGAATGTGACATTGGATCTATAAATTTTTAAACGTCAGAAATTTTCGATCTAGTAAACTTGTAAATGAGTCATATATTTAGACACCAGATGAATCAATAATTTACCAGAAATTTTGAAGCAATCTACTTCTGGATCGACTCGTACGATAGAGCCAAGATACTTTGATTTCTTACATTTTCTAAAATATGCATTAGGTTTAATGTATGGTCATGTTAATTTGAATTTATGAATATTGTAATTTCTATGATTAATACTACTTATTCAACAAATTCGATTGATTGATACGAGTTGATTTTCTATTACGATAAATTGACGAAACAATAGCCGGTCCAATAGCTGCTTCAGCGGCGGCAATAGCTATAACAAAAATTGAGAAAATATTTCCTTTTAATTGCCGGCTATCAAAAAAATCAGAAAATGTTACGAAATTCATATTAACCGCATTCAGTATAAGTTCAAGACACATAAGGGCTCTAACCATATTTCGGCTTGTGATCAATCCATAGATACCGATAGAAAATAAGTAGGCACTCAAAATAAGTACATGTTCGAGCATCATTGACTAACTCCTTATCAATTTTGATTCATTTCAATATGAACTGAACAACAACCCAACAGATTCAATTGACTAGAATATAAAGTGCGGAATAATTGTATTAATTAATATTAAATAAAAGAGTTTTTATTTTGACTTTTAGACATAACCAATTTTAAAACGGAAGATAAAAAAATGTAATAACACAGAACAGAGTTGAATTTAGATTACTGTTGGTAATTCTAGAGATTTATTACTGGCGTGCTACGGCAATTGCGCCTATTAAAGCGACTAAAAGAATTATCGAAATGAATTCAAACGGAAGAAAAAAATCGGTTGATAAATGAATTCCAATTTGTTGACTATTACTTATCAAATCTTGCTCTATAATCTGGTTTGATCTTGTAGTCCAAATAATCCCGTACCATGACGTATCCGTAATAGTAATCATTAGTAAACCAAAAAGACTTGTACAAACAGGCAAAGTAATCCCATCCCCAATAGTCCAAAGATTAAAATCTTTATCATACTCTGAACCATTCATAAACATCACAGCAAATACAATTAAAACATTTATAGCTCCGACGTAAATAAGAAGTTGTGCAGCAGCTACAAAATAGGAGTTTAATAGAATATAGAATAAGGATATACAAACAAGAACCAGTCCCAATGAAAAGGCAGAATAAATGGTGTTGGTAAATAATACCACACCTATACCTCCTAGTATAAGACCCGATCCTAGAAAGACTAAAAGAAAGTCATGTATTGGTCCAGGCAAATCCATTATATGTAAAATAAGAGATAAATAAATCGAAATGTTTTTCATGACTTTATTGAGACCCGACCAGAAAATTTTTTTAATAATTTTTGAGAAATTCCTAATTAAATCCTAAAAGATGTGACTAAATGTAGGTACAATTATTGAGCTAATTTTATTCTTTATCTGAAAGAAGAGTTCTAATCCGAAATATTTTATTTCAAAATATATACGGATATATTAATTAATAGATTTTCAATCAAAATTAAGACTCGATTCTTAGCAACCAATTATTAATTGGAATTTTTAATTATTGACCAAACAAAACGAAAGAACCTTTATTTCTTTAAATTAAATCAAAACCAAACCTTAGTATTGTTAAAGTAATTGGAATTTATTCTTGAATCAAGATATTTACTTATTTTTTATTTGAGGCGAATTAAAAATTGTTCGGATTGTATAATCGTCAATTACTGACATTGGTAAACGACCCAAAGCAATTTGATTATAATTTAATTCGTGACGATCATAAGTAGAAAGTTCATATTCTTCAGTCATTGATAAACAATTTGTTGGACAATATTCAACACAATTACCACAAAATATACAGATTCCGAAATCAATACTGTAATTTAGTAATCGTTTCTTTCGAATATCTGTTTCCAATTTCCAATCAACAACAGGTAGATCTATAGGACATACACGAACGCATACTTCACAAGCAATACATTTATCAAATTCAAAATGAATTCGACCACGGAAACGTTCCCCGGTAATTAATTTTTCATAAGGATATTGAATAGTTACGGGTAAACGATTTGCGTGAGATAAAGTAATCATGAAACCTTGACCGATGTACCTTGCAGCCCGTACTGTTTGTTGACCATAATTCATGAACCCAGTTACCATAGAAAACATATCGTGAATATATATATATGAATAATTTTATGTTTGTTTATTTCTCTTGTTTGAGATAAATTGTGAATATAGAATATCGCTTTACAGCGAAAAGAGTTGGGAAGAAGTTGTTAATAATAGATTGCCGAGAGAGATCGGTAAAAGAAATTTCCATCCAAGATTTAATAGTTGGTCCATTCTTAGCCTCGGCAAAGTCCATCTTGTTGTTATAGGAATGAACAAGAACAAATAAGTTTTAGTTAATGTAATAAAGATACCAATCGTCGCTTCAAAGACTCCACCCAATTTATTTATTTCAAAAAACTCAGAAACATATATGTCTGGAATAGAGATATTCCAGCCTCCCAAGTAAAGAACTGTTACAAATAATGAAGAAACTAATAGGTTTAGATAAGAAGCAACATAAAATAAACCAAATTTTATACCCGAGTATTCGGTTTGATAACCTGCTACTAATTCTTCTTCTGCTTCTGGTAAATCAAAAGGTAATCTCTCACATTCTGCTAGGGAAGAGATGAGAAAAATGATAAACCCTATAGGCTGACGCCATAAATTCCAGCCCCCCAAACCATATTTTGATTGCGCCTCAACTATATCAATTGTACTTGAACTGTTAGATAATCATAGTCGGTGATACCATCACTGTTATCATCGCTATTACAGAACCGTACATGAGATTTTCATCTCATACGGCTCCTTGAAGGCCATAAATAAATCTAAGGACCGGGTAAGTATTATTTTATCTTGATACGTTTGTAGGATGGATAAGGTCAAACCTTATTGGACGGTCCAAAATTAGACCAAAAGAATTCTGTCTGTTAAAATTATTAGTTTTATATAATTATTATTTTAATAAAAAAAAAAAAACAAAGTACTTATGAATTGATCTCACCCCTTCTTTAAAAAATTTTAATTCTTCTTTGTTGAGTAATAACTTAATGCTTGAATAAAATACTTCTTGTATAAATATAACTAACCCGTCGTTTTTACTTACGAAAAAGAGTTCCATATTAATTCATGAATTATGATACATATTCTATATATATATGAATATGGAAAAGGATAGATAAAAAAGATATTTTTTTATTGGAATTGGGTTTCTTTCTTTTTTTTTTTTTTCGTTCCTATTCTTCTTTCTATTTCTTAAAAAAAGAGGGCTTACAAAATAAAGGGTTTTTTCGTTCCCCAATAGTTATATATTTAATCGGTGGATAGGAGTATACTCTGGATTGGAATCGTGCCTTGGGGAGTACTGCCTAATAATTTCTACCAACTTTAAGCCCCAATTAGTATTCGTTGTTTGTATATTATGTAAAAAAGCCCTTTTGGATAATTTACACAATTTCCATTACAAATCCGTTACATATCTTGGTGTTTCTAACCATCCACTTGTTTAACCCTCCGTTATGATAATACATGTATGTTAATCCATACAAATAATAGTGAAAACTCAATACGGTAAATCCTTTGAGCCCGCTTCAAGTCAGGATGACTAATCAACCAATCTTGGGGTAAACGATTTCTTATGTTTATGTTTATTTTCGCTTAACTCTTTAACTCTTATACATGGAAAATGAGACTCAATATTTTTACTGCGAATTTATATATTATATATTCTAAATTATATAATATATATAAGCTGTTTTCTTTCACTCATATAACTATTTGATTTAATTTTTCAATTCGAATAATGAATAAAAAAAAAAAAATGAAGATATCTAACCCTACTCAATTCATTCCACGGCTTTCTTAGAAAGGAAGAATAGAGAAAAGTTTATGTCTATAATATATATATCAACGAATCACACGTAGAGATATTGATAACACACATAAAGTTAATGGTATTTCATAACTGATTGATTGAGCAGCAGCTCGTAGACCACCTAAAAAGGAATATTTATTATTTGACCCGTATCCTGACATAAGAAGTCCGATGGGAGCAATACTTGAAATGGCAATCCATAAAAAAACACCAATATTGAGATCCGCTAAAACAAGGTGATACCCAAACGGAACTACTAAATAGCTTAGTAAAATGGATATAACTGCTATGGATGGACCAATACTGAATAAACGAGTATCCCCTCTAGATGGAAAAAGATTTTCTTTGAAAAGAAGTTTTGTCCCATCTGCTAGAGCTTGAAGAACTCCCAAAGGGCCGGCGTATTCAGGTCCAATACGTTGTTGTATTCCCGCGGATATTTCTCTTTCTAACCATACAATTACCAGTACACCTATTGTGATTCCCAATACAAGAGTCAAAATAGGAATAAGTAACCATATAATTCCATAGATCCCCTTTAAAAATCCCAATCTAGAAAAAGAATCGATATCTTGTACTTCTAGTGTATCAATTATCATTTCAACGATCAACTTCTCCCATAATGATATCTATACTACCTAGTATTGTCATAATATCAGCCAATTTCATTCTTTTAACTAATTGAGGAAGAATTTGCAAATTGATAAAACCCGGTGGTCGAATTTTCCATCTCCAAGGAAAACCACCCCGATCCCCTATCAGAAAAATACCCAATTCGCCTTTTGGAGCTTCGACTCGCACATAAAGTTCTTGTTTTGGCAATTCAAACGTAGGAGAAGGTTTTTTACTAATAAAGCGATATTCAAAATCATTCCATTCCGGATTCCTTTCTCTATCAAAGTATCGTATTTCTAAATTCTCATATGGCCCCCCCGGAATTCCTTCGAGAGCCTGTTGAATAATTTTTACAGATTCCATCATTTCACCAATTCGGACTAGATAACGAGCTAATGAATCCCCTTCTTTTTGCCATTGTACTTCCCAATCAAATTCGTCATAACACTCATACTGATCGACTTTACGAAGGTCCCATTGTATTCCGGACGCCCGCAACATTGGTCCTGATAAACCCCAATTTATTACCTCCTCTCGACTAATAATGCCTACCCCCTCAACTCGTTCTAAAAAAATAGGATTGCGTGTAATAAGTTGTTGATATTCAGCAACCCTTATTAAAAAATAATCGCAAAAATCCAAACATTTATCTATCCAGCCATGAGGGAGATCAGCTGCCACCCCCCCGATCCGAAAATAATTATGCATCATTCTCATACCGGTGGCAGCTTCGAATAGATCATATACTAATTCTCTTTCTCTGAAAATATAGAAAAAAGGAGTCTGTGCACCAATATCCGCCATAAAAGGTCCGAGCCATAACAGATGAGAAGCTATACGACTCAACTCCAACATAATTATTCTGATATAGCTGGCTCTTTTAGGTACTTGAATATTTCCCAGCTGTTCCGGCCCATTTACTGTTATTGCTTCTGTGAACATAGTAGCTAAATAATCCCAACGTGTTACATAAGGCAAATATTGTATAATTGTTCGGTTTTCCGCAATTTTTTCCATCCCTCGGTGTAAATAACCCAATATTGGTTCACAGTCAATAACATCTTCACCATCTAGAGTAATGATAAGTCGAAGAACACCATGCATTGATGGATGGTGGGGACCCATATTGACTACCATCAGGTCTTTTCTTGTAGCTGGTATATTCATAGGTTTTTCCTTAATTCACTCTTTGATGAATTGAATTGCTGAAAACGAAAAAAAGTTCATTCAAATTCAAGATCTAATAAATCAAATAATTCAAAATGCTTCTTCAAATTAACGAGTTTTTGATTCACGAATATCCAACCGATTAATTAATTCTTTATAACCTATTCTATTTTTCTTTGACAAATAAGATAGCAGGCGCTGGCGTTTTCCCAGAATTTTACGTAGACCTCTCTGAGATAAATAGTCTTTTTTGTGTAATTGTAAATGTGAAGTAAGTCTTCGTATCCTATTGGTGAAACTAAATATTTGAAATTCAACAGAACCCCTGTTTTCTTCTTTTTCTTGTGAAATAACGGATATGAATGAATTTTTTACCATAAAGCGAACCTCCCCCTCTTTTTTGAAGTTTTAAAATATTTTGATTGATAGATATCTTTATTGATCAGTAATAATAATGTCACTTGTTTTAGTTTGGTACAGACAGTAATCTTAATTTCGCTCTAATTTCTAATTTTATTAAATCAAATGAATCCTATTTTAATTTCAAAATTCGATTTGAAAAGGTATACAAAAGGATGGTTGTTTTCCGTACTCCAAAAAGTTAAAAACTTAGTCCTAAAATCATACGATTCTTTTGATTCATTTCTAGATCTAATTGATATATCATTGAATTAGTATCATGTATCAGAATGGAATGTAAGACAATGACTGTGTGCACCTCCTTGTCGTCATAGACCCGCGGCGATATGGGAAAGATAGTAAAAATGTCCTAGTAATGAATTTTCAATCGCGGATACATATATATCCTTACCATACCGAAACGACTGCCGTTATTGCTATCAAACCAATACCGATTCATACAAGCTAAATCTTCTAATCGATAGTTGGGCCACAGAAATAACTTTAATTTAATAATTTTCTTGTTATATCCTTTGCTTTTATCTAAAACCTGACTGTTTATCTTATTATCAGTCCCCAATGCTGAATTTTTATGCATATAATTTCGATTCCTAGAATTGAAACAAATTAGAATTCTAAATTCTCTTCGAAGTCTAGGTGATAAAAGATTTTCAGGAACAAACAAATCATAATGATTTTTATCTCTATTTCCAGTCATCTTTTTATATTTGGTAATGACTTCATCAGAATTCTTATCAACATGGGTTTTTTCTAGGTATTTTTGATTAATTTTGTGTTTACTTTGATGAACCAACGAAATACCAATGGTTTGATACATAATAAATTGCCCGCCATTTTTTATAGATAGACGAATTGGTTCAATAATCAAAATTCCCCTTTTGATGAATTCTGTAAGAGTTAAATTTTTCTGAATCATCAGAATATCAAGACTCATTTCTCCCCTTTGAATAGAGGATATAGTTATTTCTCTTGGATTTATCAGTCTAAGCAGGAGACAATATACTTTGATGTTATTGATTATTTTTTTATTTAAAATATCATCCCATCGCAATTGAAAATGAAAATACCTTTTGAGTAAGAAATCAAACTCCGCTTTTGTATTGTTCTTGTATTGCTTTTTATTTTTCTCTTTTTTCATGTTCGAGCCCATATAATCTTCTTCAACATCTTTTTCTTGGTTTGAAAGAGCAGATTCAAGGTTTGCTTGGTCCGCAGATTCTTTTTGCTCTTTATTTCGTTTTTTTAATTCCAGAGATTTTTTTTCATTAGTGGATATAAAAGGATCTTTTTTTTTATTTCCTGCAATGCTTTTGTTTTCAATATCAGTAGCGTTTTCATTTATATTAGAATCTAAAAGAAGTAATTTTTTTGGTATAACCCACGGTTTAGTTTTATACAAATTATAAAGTATTAAAAATTCGGGGAAGAACCAACGTTCAAGATTTGATATGGGGCGATTTAATATTTCTTCATTCATTCCCATCCAATCCAAAAAACCTTTTTGATTGGATAAATTAATTTCTTGAGCTTGATGAATCGTGAGATAAAAAAATAATTGCTTATTTATTTTATCAATTATTTGATAATTATTAAGTTTATCCTTAGTAAATTTTTTATTACTTTTTGAGTCAGTATCAATATTTATCCAAGCTTCAAGATTTCTTTTCTTTCTAAGACAAAAATGAATAATTCTCCAATCAAAATATTTTCTATCCGGATTTTTCTCCATATTTCTAATATCATCTTGTACTCGATCATTATTGATAGGGATGATAGGAATATCTTCCATCATATAAAAAGATTTTCGTTTATTTGTGTTGGAATTCGAAAAAACTTCTTGATTATTTTTTACGTGAAATAACAATTCATAAATTGACGAGTACTTCGTATTTTCAGAATTAATCGATTTATATGCTAACCGATCATATCTATATTGTTTTTTAAAACTCTCTTTTTCATTCAGTAATGAAGTCATTTCAATTTTTTTTAGTTTTTCGTAGTGAATAAATTTCGTCTTTTTAGATGAGTTGCCTAAATCCTTTTTTTGATTCATACAGTGGTGATTGAATCTATTTCGCCATTTTTGTGGTATTAGTCTAGACCATATAATGTGAGAAATATCATATTGATAATGATTCCTTAACCAATTTGTCCATTGATTTATTCCAGAATTCTGATGAATCTTATGTTTTAATTGAGAAAGAAAAAGTTCTTGTGTTCCAACAAAATAACCCCTTATTTCATTCTTAATAAAAGGGGCTGCTCCATTATATTGAAAGATAGATTTAAACTTATAAAAATCGAAATTAAGAAATTGGGTTTGTGCGAGTTTGTAAAATACATAGGCTTGTGAAAAGTCGGATAAGTCACACAAAGTATTTGAATTTTTATTAGTAATATTAGTATTATATAGTGCCTTTTTTATAGGCGAAATAAAACGAATTAAACTTTTATCTTTTTTTTCTTGATTTGTTTCATTATTGGTAATGTATTTATTAATAATTTTTTTTATTGAATCAAGAAATGGTTGTGTATTGAGCCTAGGAATATTAATAATCCACAGAAAGATATCTATGTATATCCTTTCACCGAAAATTTTTATAAAATAATGTGATTTGCGTATTAGTCGAGCATTTTTTCTTTTTAATATCTGCCAAATATTTTTTTGTGATTCCAACCCCTTATCACCATCACTTAGTTTGTTAAAACAAATATTTCGATCCGGAATTCTAAATCCTTTTTTTTTTTCATTTGTAATTTTTTCTATTTGATTTATGATCGTGTTTGTTCTATCAGTTAGATCCTGTATTTTTTTTTCTGTCAACGAAAAATTTGTCCAATTCCGAGGTATAGTTTCAATGGACGCTGGTGTAGTTTCAATAGACGATTCATGAATCATTAGATTACTTATTATCAAATCTTTTTTAGTTTTACTCAATTCATCTACTTTTTTTCGCAATCCAAATAATAGAATTGGATTTTTTTTTGATAGTTCTTTTTTTATTTCTTTTAAAAACAGAATCCTTTTAATGACCCGTTTTTTTATTTCTTTTGAAACATTTAGAAATAACCCTGTTTTTTCTTTAAAAATTCTTAGAATTAGAAAGCATTTCTTTTTCAATTTTCTAATTTTTCTTTTGAATTCTTTTGAAATGGGTTCAAAAAATGATTCTTGTTTTCTGGGAGAATCAAAAGGGAATTCCGCTTCCATTCCAAAAATTGTTAAAAAACAAGAATCATTTTTTGAATCTTTCTTTTTCATTGGATCGTTATAAGGGACTCGTGAGTTCGATCTATGCCAAGGTTTCAAACGAAAAGGAAATAGGATCTTAATCTGAATACCGTCTGTTAACCAGTTTTTCGGAAATTCTTTTTCTGATAATTGAACGCCATTATAGGTGCATTTAACATACATTTCTCGATTCCAATCCTTAAAATCCTCGGACCATTCGGGAAATTGAAATAATAGCATACGGGCGGTATTTTTAACTATTATCAATGAAGGCAATATAATATATTTTCTAAGAATCGATTGGGTTACTAATAAAAAACCTCGTATTACTTGAGCAAGTAAAATACTATCCCAAGCTTCCGCTATTTCTATACGTACTTTTTCCTTTCTTTTGACTTCCTCTTTTTTATCCTCTTCCCTTTTTTTCTCACTTTCTTCTGTAGTTTTTTCTTTAGAGTTCGAAATTTTGAGTTCTGTGTTTGTCCACATACCATTTCTAAAAATTTGGTTTATACGTTCGGAAATATCAAAAGAAAAAAAAGGGGATTTGTCTATTCGGTCCAAAAAGAGGGGGGAATGCACATCTGCCTCAAAGAATTTCCAAGTAACTATTTTACGTCTTTGAGCACGCATAGAGCCTTTAATTAGGTCTCGACGAAAATCCGATTGTTGTGAATAACGTATCAAAGCCACTTCGTCTGTTTGATCAGTATTATTAGTTTCTTGGGTATTACTATAAGTATCAGTATTTTCTTGGTTATCAGTAAAAATAACTACACGTTTTGCTTTTCTTGAGCGAATCTGATGGTTCTCTACCCCACTTTCTTCGTTTTCTCCTTCCTGTTGTTCCAAATCGTTAATTAACTTGTATGACCATCTAGGGATTTTTTTATGTAGTTCTTTTAGTGCAATAGATTCTTTTTTTATCGTTTTCTCGTTTGGAAGAGTTGTACCTGTATCAAATAAAAATTTGATAATTTTTATTCTATCTTCTGAATCAATTCTTACTTGGTCATGTTCAGTAACTAAAAAAGGTCTTGTAAAATTGAAACTTGATGTTGATTTTAAAGCAAATTCATTGATTAAGTTCAATAAATAATACACTTGCTTTGCGCATGCTTTTCTATCAAATGGATTGAGTTTCTGTTCAAATTCTAGACGATTAATAATAAGAAGGATACTATGAATCTTATTTATCAAAAACCTTTCTATATAATTTTTTATAGAAATTTCATTTTTATTTTTAATTGAAAGTGAAAACAATTTTTTGATTCGTCCACGATAGGGTCCATTTACGAAAGGATCATATATTTTTGGTAAATATTCTTTTTTAGTCTTATCATTACACAATCGAGTTCTTTTTTCGAGTACATTCAGAATAACAGATTCTTTAGTGAGAGTTTGAGCTAGATTTTTATCGAGAGCTTTTACTCTATTTATAAAATGTTTGTTTAGATTTTTCTGTTTATGTTCATTGGTATAACTCCACTGATTATAAAATTCATTAGAATTAGAGGGAACTTTTTCCTTTGGGAACAGAGATGTCTTTCTTTGCATCATTTCCAAAAAAGTTGCCAAACTGGGGGGGTATGTAAAAGCTATTCTTTCGTTTCCATCACTTTGACATGTACAAAAATAATATTGTGACATTTCAGTTCTTACAGCATTTTCAAATCGATTGTTTTTTATATAGCGTAAGGGACGTTTCCATCGTTTAGGGTCGAAAAGAATAGTTACAACCGGTTTTTCAAATTGGAAAAGTTCCTTTTTTTCTTTAAATATTTGTAACTTCGAAGTTTCTTGTTCTTGATTCCCATCCAGATAATAAGTTTCATAAACGGGTCTATTTTTATAGCGTGTCTCTTTAAAGTTAAAGTAGAATTCATCCTTTGTTTTTTCCTTTCCAT